ATAGGAAAAAATTCTTTTAGTGCCAAAATGATTAATAGTAATAAAAGGACATGTCATCCTTCTTACAGTACCACCAGTTTGATATATTTTTTTCCAAAAAAAACAAAAAAAGGAAGCCCTTTCATTATTATTGATTGTTAATAAAGGTAATAAACGCATTTTTCTTTTAAGCATTTTTGATCGCTGTTTACCCCATAAAGATATTGAATAGAATGCGCTGTTTTTTTTACCATTATAATTTTGAAAATAAATATTTAAATGCCCCTCAAAAGTAAGTAAATAAACCCGAAACATATAAAATGCAGTTAATCCTGCTGTAGAAAAAGCTATTATTGCGAAAATAGGTGAATATGACAAACTATCATTAAGAATTTCATCTTTAGACCAAAAACAGGCGAGAGGTGGAATACCACAAAGAGAAAGGGTTCCTAATAAAAAAGCAATTTTTGTAATTGGAACATGTTTTGTTAAACCACCCATAAGAACCATATTTTGACTCTTATCTGGAGAATAGCCGACAATACCTTCCATTGAATGAATAATGGATCCAGATCCTAAAAACAACAATGCTTTCGAATAAGCATGAGTAATCAAATGAAATAAAGCAGCTCGATAGGAGCCCATACCTAAAGCTAACATCATATAACCCAATTGAGACATTGTAGAATAGGCTAAACCTCTCTTAATATCTTTTTGAGCAAAAGCTAAAGTAGCTCCTAAGAGTACTGTTATTATACCTATCAAAGCTATTAGCTTCATTATGTAAGGTATAACTACGAAAAGAGGAAGAAGTCGAGCTACAAGAAAAATTCCCGCTGCTACCATGGTAGCAGCATGTATTAGAGCCGAAATAGGGGTAGGTCCTTCCATGGCATCTGGTAACCACACATGAAGAGGGAATTGTGCCGATTTAGCAATTGCACCGGAAAATAATAGGAAAGCGCACAAAGTAACAAATAAAAAATGAACCTCATTATCATTATTAGAAATCAAGTTATTGAATATTTCAAACAAATCCTGAAATTCGAAACTGCCTGTTAGCCAATAAAGACCTAAAATTCCTAATAATAAACCAAAATCGCCTACACGATTAGTTACGAATGCTTTTTGACAAGCATTGGACACACTAGGTCGTGTGAACCAAAAGCCTATTAATAGGTAAGAGCACATTCCAACCAATTCCCAAAAGATATAAATTTGTATTAAATTGGAACTGGTAACTAATCCCAGCATTGAAGTATTGAAAAAACTCATATAAACAAAAAATCTCAAATAGCCTTGATCATGAGACATATAACTGTCACTATAAACAAGAACTAAAATTCCAACCGTAGTAATTAATATTAACAAAATAGAAGTAAGTGGGTCAATCAAATACCCGAACTCTAAGGAAAAATCATTGTTGATGGTCCAAGACCATACATATTGATAAATGGAACTGCTATTTATTTGCTGAATAAACAGATCGGTCGAAAAAACCATAACTATACTTAACAATAAAACACTCGGAAAAGCCCATATACGGTGAAGTTTTTTTGTTGACACCGGAAAAAGTAGCAGCCCTATTCCTATTAACATAGGGACTGGAAGTGTAACGAAAGATAGAATCCATAAATATTGATATGTATGTTCCATAAAAAAATCTTATTATTTTTAATTAAAAAAAAAAAAAATGAATTAAGTTTAACTTATTTTATAATTAAGTTTAACTTATTTTATAACTGTCTTGACAATTATTATTTTTAATCACTATAGAAAATAGAACCTTTGATGCCTTCAATCCAATTTAAAGAAATACTAGGTAGATAAAAATGTGTAAATTTTGACTGATCTGGTTTAGATCATATGCTTGATCTGGATGATCTATCAAGGAATATATATTGAATTAGATAAGATTTTCCAGTTTTCAATTTGAAAGTCCGGGACAGAACTCGAAACTTTTTTTGTTATATTATATGTCCATAAATCAATATCTAATGGGGTTGCTAAACCTTAACACAAATTTTATACCTAACGAAACTCTAAGGATTAATACAATAAAAATGAATTTTTATTTTCATTAATTTGAATGTTTCAACAAAAAAATATTCCATTGAATTAACTCCTTCAAGCTCGCCAATTGAATAAAAAAGGGTTATTATAATTTTGAGCAAGCCGCCATGGTGAAATCGGTAGACACGCTGCTCTTAGGAAGCAGTGCTAGAGCATCTCGGTTCGAGTCCGAGTGGCGGCATAACATAATTAAATTATCTAATTATTAAAAGGATAGAATAAATCCTATAATGAATTCAATTCCATATGTAAAATTATGGATAATTAAAGTATTCCCCCCTTTTTTTTTATGATATTTTTGACTTTAGAACATATATTAACTCATATATCTTTTTCGGTCGTTTCAATTGTAATTATAATTCATTTTCTAACCTTATTAGTCAATGAATTTGTGGGACTCTATGATTCGTCAGAAAAAGGCATGTTAACCACTTTTTTCTGCCTAACAGGATTACTAATTACTCATTGGATTTATTCGGGACATTTACCAATAAGTGATTTATACGAATCATTAATATTTCTTTCATGGATTTTCTCTATTATTCATATGGTTCCATATTTTAAAAAACATAAGAATTATTTAAGCACAATAACCGCACCAAGTACTTTTTTTACCCAGGGCTTTGCTACTTGGGGTCTTTTAACCGATATGAATCAATCGAAAATTTTAGTACCTGCTCTCCAATCCCAGTGGTTAATAATGCACGTAAGTATGATGGTATCGGGCTATGCAGCTCTTTTATGCGGATCATTATTGTCAGCAGCACTTCTCGTAATTACATTTCGAAAAGTCATAAGAATTGTTGGTAAAAACAATAATTTATTAAATGATTCATTTCCCGTTGATGAGATCCAATACATGATGGAAAAACGAAATATTTTAAAAAATACTTTTTTTACTTCTTCTAGGAATTATTACAGGTTTCAATTGATTCAACAATTAGATCATTGGGGTTTTCGTATTCTTAGTATAGGGTTTCTTTTTTTAACCATAGGTATTCTTTCAGGAGCAGTCTGGGCTAATGAAGCATGGGGATCATATTGGAATTGGGACCCAAAAGAAACTTGGGCATTTATTACTTGGACCATATTCGCGATTTATTTCCATACTCGAACAAATAAGAATTTGGAAGGTTTAAATTCGGCAATTGTTGCTTCGATCGGTTTTCTTATAATTTGGATATGCTATTTTGGGGTTAATTTATTAGGAATAGGACTACATAGTTATGGTTCATTTACATTAATATCCTAATTGAATTCAAGAACGAGTTTAACAAATATAACCATAAGCCAGTTTAACATATATATAAGAAGCTTCAGGTAAGTCGTTGAGAACCTTTTGAATCACTCCATTACTTGAGTGATTCAAAAGGTTCTCGCAAATGTTAAACATATCTGATTACAATTCCGTTTTTTTTTTAATTTTTTAATAACTACCTATAAAAAAAAAATTAGCTATAAAAAAAATTCGATAGAATAGCTTCGACCTTGTCAACTGATAATGAGAAAACGAAATCCGGATAAATACCAATACTAATTACAGGCAGAAGGATAGCAATCGAAACAAATAATTCCCGTGGTCCAGAATCAAAAAAATAAGAATTTGTGGCATTAAGCAGCTTGTATCCATAGAACATCTGGCGTAACATAGATAATAAATAAATAGGAGTCAATATCGTTCCAACTGCCGCTCCAAAAGTAATTAGTATTTTTGGCATTAAAAAATATTTTTTGGCGGTAATTATTCCAAAAAATACTACCAATTCTGCAAAAAAGCCGCTCATGCCCGGTAATGCAAGAGAAGCTAATGATAAGATACTGAACATCATGAATATTTTTGGCATTAGGGTAGCCATTCCGCCCATTTCGTCAAGATAAACAAGACGTATTCTATCATAACTTGTTCCTGACAAGAAAAAAAGCCCAGCGCCAATAAATCCATGAGATATTATTTGTAAAATGGCCCCGTTGAGTCCCATATCGCTTATAGAGCAAATTCCTATAATTGTAAAACCCATATGAGATACAGAAGAATAGGCTATTCTTTTTTTTAAATTTTTTTGACCAGAAGATGTTGAAGCTGCATAGATTATTTGTATTGCGCCTACTATTATCAACCAAGAAGAAAATATAGAATGGGCGTGGGATAATAATTCCATATTTATTCGAACCAATCCATATGCTCCCATTTTTAATAAGATTCCAGCTAAAAGCATACAAGTACTGTAATGTGCTTCTCCATGGGTGTCTGGTAACCATGTATGTAAGGGTATAATCGGTGATTTGACAGCAAAAGCAATAAGAAATCCAATATAGAATAGTATTTCCAAGGTCACAGGATATGATTGATTAGCTGATGTTTCAAAATTGAATGTTGGTTCATTGGAAGCATAGAAAGCGATACCTAAAGCTCCCATTAATAAAAAAACGGAACTTCCTGCAGTATACAAAATAAATTTTGTAGCTGAATACAGACGTTGCTTTCCCCCCCACATGGCTAGAAGTAGATAAACAGGAATTAATTCTAACTCCCACATAATGAAAAAAAGTAAAAGATTTTGAGAAGAAAATAATCCTATTTGACCACTATACATTGCTAACATCAAAAAATGAAATAATCGAGAATCCCGAGTAATTGGCCGAGCCGCTAAAGTAGCTAAAGTGGTGATAAATCCGGTCAGTAAAATAGGTCCTATAGAAAGTCCATCTATTCCTAATCTCCAGTAAAAATCAAAAAAATTAATCCATTGATAAGACTCCGTCAATTGGATTAAGGGATCGTCCAATTGGAAATAATAAGAGAATGCATAGGTCATTAAAAGGAGTTCTAGTACACATATAAGTATAGTATACCACCTAATTACCTTATTTCCTCTATGAGGGAAAACGAAAATCAAGGAACCCGCGAATATTGGTAAAACTACTAATACTGTTAACCAAGGAAAAGAATTCGTGGTAAAGACAAGATACACTTGGACAAGAAAAACCCGTACTCGAAAACCTAATCTATTTTTTTATTATTATTTTTTTAGTACGGGTTTTTGTCGGTAAACAAAAAATCAAATGTATTCAAGTGGTTTTTTCTGGAAAATATCAATAAGCTAGACCCATGCTTCGAGTTGTTTCATGCCATAGATAAACTCGAACACTCAAGAAATCAGTTGGACAGGCGGATTCGCATCTCTTACAGCCAACACAGTCTTCCGTTCTTGGAGCAGAAGCAATTTGCTTAGCTTTACACCCGTCCCAAGGTATCATTTCTAATACATCTGTGGGGCAGGCCCGGACACATTGAGTACACCCTATACATGTATCATAGATTTTTACTGAATGTGACATTGGAGCTATAATTTTTTTTAAAAAAAACGTCATAAATTTTCGATCTAGTAAATTTTGAAATGAATCATATATTTAGACACCAGATGAATCAATGATTTATCATAATTTGTCTATTCAATTTCGGATCGACTCATGAGATAGAACCAAGATACTTTAATTTCTTACGTTTTCGTAAACATTATCAGATACGCTATCTATCATAAATATCAATTCAAATTAATGAATCTAAATATTTTATATGATTAATACTACTTATTCAACAAATTCAATTGATTGATACGGATTGATTTTCTGTTACGATAAATTGACGAAACTATAGCCAGCCCGATAGCTGCTTCAGCGGCTGCGATAGATATAATAAAAATTGAAAAAATATTTCCTTTTAATTGGCGACTATCAAAAAAATCAGAAAATGTTACTAAATTTATATTGACGGCATTCAGTATAAGTTCAAGACACATAAGGGCTCTAACCATATTTCGACTCGTGATCAATCCATAGATACCGATAGAAAATAAATAAGCACTCAAACCAAGCACATGTTCGAGCATCATGGCCCCACTCCTTAGCGATTTCGATTTATTTCAATATGAACAATGAACAACAATTTAACATCAACAGATTAGATTGACTAGAATAAGAATATCACAAGTACAAAACAAAAAAAAAGATTGGAATATAGATCGAATAAAAGAATTTATATATGAATAATCCTCAAATAAATGTGATAACATAGAATAAAGTCTGATTTGGATTGCGATTACCAATTAAAAAGATTTATTACTGACGAGCCGTGGCAATCGCACCTATCAAAGCAACTAAAAGAATTATTGAAATGAATTCAAATGGAAGAAAAAAATCTGTTGCTAAATGAATTCCAATTTGTTGACCATTACTTACCAAATCTTGCTCTATAATCTGGTTTGCTCTTGTAGTCCAAATAATCCCATACCATGTTGTATCTGAAATAATAGTAATTAGTAAAACAAAAAGACTTGTACAAATTAGGGAAGTAAGACCATTCCCAACAGTCCAAAGATTGAAATCTTTGTAATCTTCTGAACCATTCATGAACATCACAGCAAATAAAATTAAAACATTTATAGCTCCCACATAAATAAGGAGCTGCGCCGCAGCTACAAAATGAGAGTTTGATAAAATATAGAATAAGGATATACAAACAAGAACCAATCCCAATGAAAAGGCAGAAAAAATTGGATTGGTAAGTAATACCACTCCTAGACCTCCTAATATAAGACCTAATCCTAGAAAGACTAAAAGAAAATCATGTATTGGTCCAGGTAAATTCATTGTACGTAAAATAAAAGATAAAAAAATCAAATTCTTTTTTTTCATGACTTTATTGACCCGACCAGGAGAAACTTATTTAGAATGGGTTAATTTAATCCTAAAAGGTTAAAATTACTGTAGTACTGATATCAGACTAATCCCATTCTTTCTCGAAAAAATAAAAATGGATACTTTAATTTCTATTTCGAAATAGAAATAATTATGGATAGAATTATGACTATATTAATAGATTTTCAATCTAAATTAAGCTACGCTGCAATTCTTACCAATCAATCAAATCCAATCGCTAGTTGGGATTTGTAGCTTTTGTAGTTATTGACCAAACAAAATGCAAAATGAAAAAAAAAAGATTTCAGACTTTTAGATCAAACCTAGATCTTTGTTTAATGATTAAAAATGACTCTTCAATCAATCTTTAATCAAAGGGGGTTTGTCCATTTTGATTAAAGATTGAGGTGAATTCAAAATTGTTCGAATTGTATAATCGTCAATTACTGACATTGGTAAACGACCTAAAGCAATTTGGTTATAATTCAATTCGTGACGATTATAGGTAGAAAGTTCATATTCTTCAGTCATTGATAAACAATTAGTTGGACAATACTCAACGCAGTTGCCACAAAATATACAGATTCCGAAATCAATACTGTAATTAAGCAATCGTTTCTTTCGAATATTAGTTTCCAATTCCCAATCAACAACAGGTAAATCTATAGGACATACACGAACACATACTTCACAAGCAATGCATTTATCAAATTCAAAATGGATTCGACCGCGGAAACGCTCCGATGTGATTAATTTTTCATAAGGATATTGAATAGTTACCGGTAAACGATTTACGTGGGATAAGGTAGTCATGAAACTTTGACCAATGTACCTTGCAGCCCGTATGGTTTGTTGACCATAATTCATGAACCCAGTTACCATAGGGAACATATCGTGAATCTCTATGAATAATTTTATATTTGTTTCTTTATCTTGTTTGAGACAAACTATAAATATACAAAAGAATTACTTTATAGTGAAAAGAGTTGGGAAGAGGTTGTTAATAATAAATTGCCAAGAGAAATAGGTAAAAGAAATTTCCATCCAAGATTTAATAGTTGGTCCATTCTTAGTCTAGGTAAAGTCCATCTTGTTGTGATAGGAATGAACAAGAACAAATAAGTTTTAACCAATGTAATAAGAATACCCATTGTTGTTCCAAAAACTCTACCTACTTTATTTATTTCAAAATCAAAAAACTCCGGGACAGATATGTACGGAATAGAGATATTCCAACCGCCCAAGTAAAGAACTGCTACAAATAATGAAGAGACTAATAAGTTTAGATAGGAAGCAACATAAAATAAACCAAATTTGATACCCGAATATTCAGTTTGATAACCTGCTACTAATTCTTCTTCTGCTTCTGGTAAATCAAAAGGTAATCTCTCACATTCTGCTAGGGAAGAAATGAAAAAAATGATAAATCCTATAGGTTGACGCCACAAATTCCATCCCCCCAAACCATATTTTGATTGTGCCTCAACTATATCAACTGTACTCGAACTGTTAGATAATCATAGTCGGTGATGACATCACTGTCCCCATCGCTATTACAGAACCATACATGAGATTTTCACCTCATATGGCTCCTCGAAGGCCATAAATAAATCTAAGGGCCAGATCATATTATTTATCTTGATCTATTTGTAGGATAGATAGGATCAAAATCTATCGGATGCCCCCAATTCAAAAATTTGACCAATGTAATTCTGTCTGTTATAATACTAAAGTAAAGTACTTCTGAATTGATCTCATCTTTTAAGAATTTCAATTTTTCTTTCTTGAGCAATAACTTAAATCTTTCAATAAAATACTTCTTGTAGAAATACCAATAAATATTTCAACCTATCATTTTCGATTACGAAAAAGAATTAGACATTCCATTAGTTCATGAATTATGACACGAATTCAATTTATATTTATATGAATATCGAGATAGGAAAGAAAGAAGAATAAAGGATTCTTTTTTTTCTTTTTCTATTGTAAGTCTATTCTTTTTTTTGTTCCTATTCTTCCTTCTGAAAAAAAAAAGGAAAAGATTACTTCGTTCCTGATAGTCATTTGTTTAATTGGTGGATAGGAGCATACTCTGGATCGGAATCGTGGGGAGTACTGCCTGATCATTTCTACTAATTTAAAGCCCCAATTAATATTCTTTTATTTTTGATAATTCTATTACTAATCTTTTATGTATCTTGGTGTTCCTAACCATCCACTCATTTTTATTTTTACTCAACTGCTCGGTAGCATTACTAGCATTACAATAATATATATATATATATATAAATGATAGTAAAAACTCAATAAGGTTGATTCTTTGAGCCCGCTTTCAAGCCAGGATGACTAATCAACCAATTTTGGGACAAATGATCTCATCTTCTTATGTTTATTTGTGCTTTCCTGTTGTACATAAGAAATGAGTCTCGATTTTTTTTACTGCAAATTTAGAAGCTGTTTTCTTTCACTCATATAACTATCTAATTTAGTTCATCAACCCAAATGATGAATAAAAAAATAAGGATATATATTCAATATATTCAATTAATTTTACCTTTTTCCTAATAAAAAATAAAAAAAAAAAGGGGGGGATAGGGAAAAATTTATGTTTCAACGAATCGCACGTAGAGATATGGATAATACACAGAGAGTTAATGGTATTTCATAACTAATCGATTGAGCGGCAGCTCGTAGACCACCTAAAAAGGAATATTTATTATTTGATCCATATCCTGACATAAGAAGTCCAATGGGAGCAATACTTGAAATGGCAATCCATAAAAATACGCCGATATTTAGATCCGCTAAAACAAAGTGATAGCCAAAAGGAATTACTGAATAGCTTAATAGAGTTGATATGGCTGCTATGGATGGTCCGATACTAAATAAACGAGTATCCCCTCTAGATGGAAAAAGATTTTCTTTGAAAAGTAATTTTGTTCCATCCGCTAGAGCTTGAAGAACTCCAAAAGGACCGGCATATTCAGGTCCAATACGTTGTTGTATCCCTGCAGAAATTTCTCTTTCTAACCACACAATTACTAGTATGCCTATCGTGATTCCCAATACAAGAGTCAAAATAGGGACAAGCATCCATATAATTCCATAGATCTCGTTTAAGGATTTCAATCTGGAAAAAGAATTGATAGCTTGTACTGTTGTTGGATCAATTATCATTTCAACGATCAACTTCCCCCATAATAATATCTATGCTACCTAATATTGTCATAATATCAGCCAATTTCATTCTTTTAATTAATTGAGGAAGAATTTGCAAATTGATAAAACCCGGCGGGCGAATTTTCCATCTCCAAGGAAAACTACTTTGATCCCCTATCAGAAAAATTCCCAACTCTCCTTTTGGTGCTTCAACTCTAACATAAAGTTCTTGTTTCGGCAATTCAAAGGCGGGAGAAGTTTTTTTACTAATAAATCGATATTCAAAATCATTCCATTCTCGATTCCTTTCTCTAGCAAAACTTCGAGTTTCTAAATTTTCATAAGGCCCCCCTGGAATCCCTTCCAAAGCCTGTTGAATAATTTTTACGGATTCCGTCATTTCACCAATTCGGACTAAATAACGAGCTAGCGAATCCCCTTCCTTTTGCCACTGGACTCCCCAATCAAATTCGTCATAACACTCATAATGATCAACTTTACGAAGATCCCATCGTACTCCGGAAGCTCGTAGCATTGGTCCTGATAAACCCCAATTTATTGCTTCTTCTGCACTAACAATACCTATTCCTTCAACTCGTTGTAAAAAAATAGGATTTCGCGTAATAAGTTTTTGATATTCAGCAACTCCTGTTAAAAAATAATCGCAGAAATCCAAACATTTATCTAACCAGCCATGAGGTAGATCAGCTGCTACTCCTCCGATACGAAAATAATTATGCATCATTCTCATACCAGTCGCAGCTTCGAATAAATCATATATTAACTCTCTTTCTCTAAAAATGTAGAAGAAAGGGGTCTGCCCCCCAATATCTGCCATAAAAGGGCCAAGCCATAAGAGATGAGAAGCTATACGACTCAACTCCAACATAATTACTCTGATATAGCTAGCTCTTTTAGGTACTTGAATATTTCCCAACTGTTCCGGTCCATTTATGGTTATCGCTTCTGTAAACATAGTAGCTAAATAATCCCAACGTGTTACATAAGGCAAATATTGTATAATTGTTCGGTTTTCCGCAATTTTTTCCATCCCTCTGTGTAAATAACCTAATATTGGTTCGCAGTCAATAACATCTTCACCGTCTAGACTAAGGATGAGTCGAAGAACGCCATGCATTGATGGGTGGTGGGGCCCCATATTGACTATCATAAAGTCCTTTCTTGTAGCTGGTACATTCATAGGGGGTTCCTCGATTGATTTTTCCATGAATTACTGAAAACGAAAATAAGTTCATCAAAATTCAAGTTTAAGATCTAATAAATCAAATAATAAAAAAAAAAAAGACTCTTCAAATTAACGAGTTTTTGATTCCCGAATGTTCAACTGGCTAATTAATTCTTTATAATGTACTCCATTTTTCTTTGCCAAATAAGATAGTAGTCGTTGGCGTTTTCCTAGAATTTTCCGTAAACCTCTTTGAGATAAATAGTCTTTTCTATGCAATTCCAAATGTGAAGTAAGTCTTCGTATCTTATTAGTAAAACTTACTATTTGAAATTCAACGGATCCCTTGTTTTCTTTGTTGTCTTCTTGTGAAATAATTGAAATGAATGCACTTTTTACCATAAAATGAAATCCCCCTCCTCCCGCCTTTGTTAAGTATAGTTTTATTGATCAGTAATAATAAATAATGTAATATTAAATAAGAATGTCAGTTGGTTTGAATTTGGTATACACAATAATCTTCAATTCGTTAGGAATTCAAAAATCAATCCAATTTTTTTTTTGATTCGGCTAGAAATACATAAAAGATGGTATATTTCTTCCCTTACAAAGGAAAAAAAATTATATCTATATCTAAAAATCTAAAACGAAAAATTGGATTGATTCATTTCTAGATCGAATTGATACATGATTGAATTCCATATATCAGAATGGAATATGGGATGTAAAACAATGTATATGGACGTCTCTCTTTGTTTTCATATATTTCATATACTAGATTAGATATGCTATGGGATATATATGACAAATGGAACTTTACCGAATTTTTAATCGTGGACATATATGTATCCTTACCATACTAAACCGACTAGCATTATTGGTATCAAACCAATAGCGATTTATACAAGCTAAATCTTCTAATCGATAATTGGGCCAAAGAAAAAGTTTTAATTTAATTAGTTTATTTTTATCTCTATCAAAACGTTTGCTTTTATCTATAATGTGAGCGTGGTTTTTTATGTTATTATTATTGATAATTTCTGTATTGATATCATTTTCATTTTTTGAATTGAAAGAAATTAGAATTCTCAATTCTCTACGATGTTTAGAGGATAAAAGATTTTCGGGAACAAGTAAATCATAATTATTTTTGTCTTTATTTCTAATTAAACTTTGATTTATTACAATAGAGTTTTTTTTTCTGTATCTTTGATTAATTTGTTGTTTTCTCTTATGAACCAATAAAATATTTATGGTTTGATACATAATAAATTTTCCATCATTTTTTACCGACAGACGGGTTGATTCGATAATCAATATTCCCTTTTTCATCAATTCTGTAAGAGTTAAATCTTTCTGAATCATTAGAATATCTAGACTCAGTTCTCCCCTTTGAATAGAGGATATAATAATTTCTCGTGGATTTGTCAGTCTAAGCAAGAGACAATATATTTTGATATTATTGATTATTTTTTGATTTAAAGAATCATCCCATCTTAATTGAAAGCATAAATACCTTTTTAGCAAAAAATCAAGTTCTGCTTCCGTATTACTTTTGTATTGCTTTTTCTTTCTACGCTCTTTCCTGTCTGATCTTGCATAATCTTCTTCAACATCTTTTTCTTGGTTTGCTAGAACTGATTCAAGATCTACTTGATCCTCAGACTCTTTTTCTTCATGATTTTGATTTTTTAATTGAATGGATTTTGTTTCATTCGATGATAAAGGATCGTTATTTTGCTTTCTGTTGATTTTTTTATTTTCACTAACATCTTTAGTTCCATTAAAATTTAAAAAAAGTAATTTGATTGGTATCATCCATGATTTTATCTTATATGCCTTGCAAAGTATCACAAATTTTGGAAAGAACCAAAATTCTAAATTTGATGTAGGACGATCTAGTATTTCTTCATTCATTCCCATCCAATCAAAAAGGTTTTTTTTTTGTTTGGTTCCGGTATCGATCCAGGATTCAATATCGACTTTCTTTCTAAGACAAAAAGGGAGAATTCTCCAATCCAAATATTTTCTATGCGAGCTTTTTTCCGTATCGATAATATCATCTTCTCTTAGATGCTTATTGACAGGGATACCTCCCGACATATCAAATAATTTACTTTTATCTATTTTGTAATTATAAAAAATCTCTTGCTTATTATTTAATTTGAATGGTAATTCATAAATAGATGAGTCTTTCTTATCTTCATAATTAATGGATTTATATAATAAAATATTATATCTATAGTATTTTTTAAAATTATCTTTTTGGTTCGATAATGAATCGACTTCCAAATTATTTTGTTTTTCGTAATGAATAAATTGGTCTTTTTCATATAAATTCCATTTATTTAAATCCTTATTTTGAATCATATGCTGTTGATTCATTTTATTTCGCCATTTTTGCGATATTAAGCTAGACCATCTGATCTGAGATAAATCGTATTTATATTGATAATTACTTCTTACCCAGTTTTTCCATTCATTCATTACAGAATTTTTAAAATTTGTATTTTTTAATTTGAACTGAAATCCTCCTTGGACTCCAAAATAATCTTTTATTTCATTCTTAAGAAAACGAGATGCTCCATGATATTGAAGGACAGATCTTAACTTATATAGGTTAATAACTTGGACTTGTGATAATTTGTAAAATACATATGCTTGTGACAAAGAGGTTACGTTATACAAAATCTGTGAGTTCTTGTTAAAATTACTATAATTAAATACCTTTTTTATACTCGAGATAAAGTGAATTAGTGTATTTTGATTTGTTTTATCAAGTCTTTGGTGATTTTCGTTTTTATTATACATAGAAATGTATTTAGTAATCATTTTTCTTGGTGATTCACGAAAAAACTGTACATTGATCCTCGGAATATTAATGATAGCTAGAAGGATATCTATATATATCTTTTCAATCAAAATTTTTATAAAAAAATATGATTTACGGACTAATTGAGCATTGTTTCTTTTTAATATCTGTAAAATATTTTTTGATGATTTTAATTTTAATCGTTTAGCATTATAACTTAGTTTGTTAGGACTAATATTTCTTTCTGAGATTAGAAATCGTTTTTTCTTTTCTTTTGTAATTTTTTCTATTTGATTTCTTATTGTCTTTGTTCTGGCATTCAGATCTTTCATTTTTTTTTCTGTCAGTGAATAGTTTATCCAATCCATAGATCGAATTGAAGTGGAAAATTTATGAATAGTCCCATTAGTGATTGGTGAATCTTTTTCGTTTTTAGTTTCATTTAATTCAGATACTTCTCTAAATCCAAATAATAGAATCGGATTTCTTTTTGATTTTGATATTATTTCTTTTACAAATAGAATACTTTTGATGAACCAGTTTTTTGTTTCTTTCGGTAAATGTAGAAATATTTTTCTTTTTTCTTTAAAAATTGTTAGAGTTAGAAAACCATTTTTTTTCAACTTTCTAATTTTTTTTTTTAATTTTTTAAAAATGGGTTCAAAAAGTGAAAGTTCTTTTCGGGGAGAACCAAAAGGAAGTTCAGTTTCCATTCCCCAAACTGTTAAAAAACAAAAATCATGTTTTTGTCTTTTCTTTTTTATTGGATCTTTAGAAAAGAATTTTAACTTAGATCTGTGCCAAGGTTGTAGTCGAAAAGGAAATAGGATCTTTATTTGAATACCGTCTGTTAACCAGTTTTTAGGAAATTCTGTTTCTGATAATTGAACTCCATTATAAGTGCATTTAACATGCATTTCTCTATTCCAATCCTTTAAATCCTCGGACCATTCGGGAATTTGAAATAATAACATACGAATGATATTTTTAGCTATTATTAATGAAGGCAATATAATATATTTTCGAAGAATCGATTGAATTACTAAAACACAACCTCTTATTGCTTGAGCAAAAATAATGCTATCCCAGGTTT